ACTGTGGAGTTCATTTGAAAATGGATAGTTCAGATAGAATCGAACTTTCGATTGATCCGGGTACTTGGGCTCCTATGGATGAATACATGGTTTCTGTAGACCCCATTGAATTTCAGTCAGAGGAGGAATCCTATACAGATCGTATTGATTCTTATCAAAAAGAGACGGGGTTAACTGAGGCTGTTCAAACAGGCATAGGTCAATTAAATGGTATTCCCATAGCAATTGGGATTATGGATTTTCGGTTCATGGGGGGAAGTATGGGATCCGTAGTAGGGGAAAAAATAACCCGTTTGATCGAATATGCTACTAATGGATCTCTACCCCTTATTATAGTGTGTGCTTCCGGAGGAGCGCGCATGCAAGAAGGAAGTTTGAGTTTGATGCAAATGGCAAAAATTTCGTCCGCTTTATATAATTATCAATCAAACAAAAAGTTATTCTATGTATCAATCCTTACATCTCCTACAACCGGTGGAGTGACCGCTAGTTTTGGTATGTTAGGAGATATCATTATTGCCGAACCCGATGCCTACATTGCATTTGCAGGCAAAAGAGTAATTGAACAAACATTGAATAAGACAGTACCTGAAGGTTCCCAAACGGCTGAGTATTTATTCGACAAAGGCTTATTCGACCCAATCATACCACGTAATCCTTTAAAAGATGTTCTGAGTGAGTTATTTCAACTTCACGATTTCTTTCCCTTGAATCAAAATTCACTTTAGATTGTTCCTTTTTTTTTCAGATCTATTTTCTTTCGACCTATATTCCTGATTAGTGATCAGGAAGACTCTATCAACAGGATAAAAGAGTTAACTCTTTCTTCTCCAAAATTTGGAAAAGAATTTATGTTCTCTTGTATTCTTACGTATTTTTTATAGATATTGAATAATTTCAATATCTATAAAAAATACAATTGAAATCGTGGATTTTGCTAAATTCCCCCGAGAATCTCATTTTTACAAGGAATCCATGTATATTGTTGGATCGGGTTCGTTAGAATAAAATAGAAGAAAATCCTTTGCGAATTTATAAGAAACTCTTTCGTTCTTTATCAGAAGATAAGGACAAAAGAACAATAATACTAAATAGAATGGTGAAGGGGGGTACACTTATATAGTTTATTATAGTTCTATATTTATTGTACCTATTATTATATACTTATAATCGATATACTTATCATAAGATATCTTTAAAACAGGTACAAATATTAAATCGAGGTATATAGTCTATGACAATTTTCAACTTTCCCTCTTTTTTTGTGCCTTTAGTAGGCCTAGTATTTCCGGCAATTGCAATGGCTTCTTTATCTATTCATGTTCAAAAAAACAAGATTGTCTAGATCCGGCGGGACCCAATCGCATCAATTTATTTCAAGAATTTTACTTGGATCCTAATAGAGTTATCTATTTATTGGAATATAGTCCAAGATATGGCTTCTTCCGAACACCTGTGAAAGCGCTGTTATGCGCCCGGAAACATTATATGTGGATAAAAGCATTATAGCTATTTTAAAAAGGATCAGCAGATGTCTGAAATCAGAAGTCAGTATATCTATATGTATATATCCATAGTGGGATCCTATGGCGGAGATACTGTACTTTTTTACCAAACTGATTCTTTGAATTATTCCAAATGATTCATATCATAATAGTGCTAGTTGATGAGAGTTACTTCGGGAACAAAAACATAAAGTCAAAATTTTTGGGGTTATTTCCAATAAAATGCAACTGGATCTAGTATGAACTGGCGATCAGAACGTATATGGATAGAACTTATAACGGGGTCTCGAAAAACAAGTAATTTCTTCTGGGCCTGTATCCTTTTTTTAGGTTCACTAGGATTCCTATTGGTGGGAACTTCTAGTTATCTTGGTCGAAATCTGATATCCATATTTCCGTCTCAGCAAATCCATTTTTTTCCACAAGGGATCGTGATGTCTTTCTATGGGATCGCAGGTCTCTTCATTAGCTCCTATTTGTGGTGTACAATTTGGTGGAATGTAGGCAGTGGTTATGATCAATTCGATAGAAAAGAAGGAGTAGTGTGTATTTTTCGTTGGGGATTTCCTGGAAGAAATCGGCGCATCTTTCTTCGATTCCTTATGAGAGATATCCAGTCGATTAGAATAGCGGTTAAAGAGGGTCTTTATCCTCGTCCCGTACTTTATATGGAAATTAGAGGACAGGGAGCCCTTCCACTGACTCGTACTGATGAGAATTTGACTCCGCGAGAAATTGAACAAAAAGCTGCGGAATTGGCCTATTTCTTGCGCGTACCAATTGAAGTATTTTGAAATGAACCGAAGAATGAGTGTTTTCTCTGCATTGGGGAAGGAACTCAGTAATCCTTCTTGTTATAGAACTCACCTTGTTATTTCATTTCATAAAAATAACAGATTGGATAGAGTTGAGCAATGAAGTCGTTTCATTAAAAATTCACAGATTCAAAATGACAAAAAAGAAAGCATTCACTCTCCTCCCATATCTTGCATCTA